TCCGTCAGGCTAGCTATATGCTGTGTAGTATCAATGATTTCCACAGAAGGCGGTGCGATGATGTCTTGAGCAGTTACATATCCAGGACCCTTGACGCAAATAGATGCGTCGCGAGTTCCATACAGATTACTTCTCAATACAATTTCTTTCAAATTCATGAAAATTTCATGTACTGATTCTTCAATACCTACTATGGTAGAATATTCATGCGGTATCTTTTCAGATTTTGCTCGTGTGATACATGTTCCTTCTATTTCTCCAAGCAAAGCCCTTCGCATCGCGATGCCTATTGTATCGGCTTGGCCTTTCATAAGCGGAGACAGAATAAAACGTCCATAATAAAGACGCTTGCTGTCCGCTCTTGATTCAACACACTTCCACTGTAGTGTCCGAGTAGATACTGCTACTTCCTCTCGAAGCATAGTAATATTATTTGATCAGATCATTGAATCATTTATTTCTCTTGAAATCCGTTCAACTCTTATTTCTATACACGTCTTTTTTTAGGAGGTCTACATCCATTATGTGGCATAGGGGTTACGTCTCTGACAAAACTTAATAGTATACCACTTCTGCGAATGGCTCGTAATGCTGCATCTCTTCCAAGACCAGGACCTTTTATCATGACTTCTGCTCGTTGCATACCCTGATCTACTACTGTACGAATAGCGTTTGCGGCTGCGGTTTGAGCTGCAAACGGCGTCCCCCTTCTTGTGCCCCTGAAGCCACAAGTACCGGCTGAGGACCACGAAACCACCCGACCCCGTATATCTGTAACCGTTACAATGGTATTGTTGAAACTTGCTTGAACATGAATAACTCCTTTTGGTATTCGACGTGCATTCTTACGTGAACCAATGCGTCCATTCCTACGTGAGCCAATTCTCGGTATGGTTTTTGTCATATTTTATCATCTCATAAATATGAGTCAGAGATATACGGATATATCCATTTCATATCAAAACAGATCCTCTATTTTTGGATTGGATCCTTTGGAGAGCCCCTTTTAAGAAAGATTATCCTTGTCTCTGTTTATGCCTCGGGTTGGAACAAATTACTATAATTCGTCCCCGCCTACGGATCAGTCGACATTTTTCACAAATTTTACGAACGGAAGCCCTTATTTTCATATTTGTCATTCCTTACCTTAATTCTGAATCTATTCCTTGGAAGAAAATAAGTCTCTTGAAATTTTTAACCTCCAATTGTAAATTGTATACGCACGAGAGGAATGTTGAAAAAGCAACTTCATTTTAATTTAATCGTTTGAATCTTTGTTGCGGAGTCTATAAATTATGCGTTCCCTGGTTGAATCATAACGACTTAACTTCCATTTTTACTCTATCGCCCGGTAGTATCCGTATAAAATTACGGCGGATCCTCTCCGAAACAGAAACATAACCTAGAATAAGATCTTCATTATCTAAGCGAACTCGAAACATACCATTGGTAATATTCAGTAACTAAACCTTCCCGAATCCATTTTCGTTCTTTCATTCTAGGTAACCCCTTGAATTATCAACTAATAGAGGAAGGGTGATATTAGACAACCCATTTTTTTCACAAAACAAAAATAAAAACAGCAAGTTGCGGATGCAATTCGGATCCCAGAAAGATCACCATATATAACACAAAATTTCCCCTCCAATTCCTTCTAGCCGAGCCTCTCGGTCTGTCATTATACCTCGAGAAGTAGAAAGAATTACAATACCCATTCCTCCTAAAATCCTAGGAATTCGTTGATGGTTGGAATAAATTCGCAGGCCGGGTCGACTGATACGTTTTAAAACAGTTTGATATGGTCCTTGTCTATTCCTTCTATGTCGCAGAGTTGAAACCAAGAAGTATTTCTTGCTTGCTCGATGTTTTCTCACATTTTCGATAAAGCCTTCTCGTAGAAGTATTTTAACAATATTTTCGGTGATATTTGTAGCTGCTATTCGAACCGTTCCTTTTTTATCCATGTCAGCATTTCGTATAGAAGTTATTATTTCGGCAATAGTGTCCCTACCCATAATGAACTATAATTATTGGTGCCTCCGAGTTTTTATATAATCAACATGATCCGCCTTTGTTTATGAATTTATTATTAAAGGTATATGCGTGAGACACAATCTACTAATTAATTGAATCGAATTCAGATATCCTACTATTTAAGATACTCTACGTAAACTAACTATATTTATATTATGTTCTCGTTTATTAGTATTTAGAATTTATTTATAATACCTCAGGAGCTAATGAGACTATTTTAGTAAAATTCAACTGTCTCAATTCCCGAGCGATCGCACCAAAAACTCGGGTTCCTTTTGGATTTCCTTCTTGATCAATTACAACTGCTGCATTGTCATCATATTGTATTATCATACCATTGTCACGTTTGAGTTCTTTACGTGTACGTACAATTACAGCTCTGATTACTTCTGATCTTTGTAGAGGCATATTGGGCACTGCTTCTTTGATTACAGCAACAATGACGTCACCAATATGAGCATATCGGCGATTACTAGCTCCTATGATTCGAATACACATTAATTCTCTCGCCCCGCTGTTGTCCGCTACATTTAAATAGGTCTGAGGTTGAATCATATCATTATTTTTTTTCGTTAAATGCAAAGGGCGAATAAAAAAAAAAAAGAAGAAATATTGTTTGTCCAGAAATAAAGAAACTGCGGGTTTTTTCATCACAAGGGCCCCTTTCCTTTAGTTCCACATCTCTATTCCGCAATAATGAATTGAGTTCGTATAGGCATTTTGGACGCAGCTATAGAAATAGCTTCTCTGGCTACAATTTCTGATACTCCACCCATTTCATAAAGTATTCGACCCGGTTTAACGACGGATACCCAATATTCGGGGGATCCTTTCCCCGAACCCATACGTGTTTCGGTAGGCCTTACTGTAACAGGTTTGTCTGGAAATATACGTACCCATATTTTTCCACCACGACGCGCGTATCGTGTCATGGCTCGTCGCCCCGCTTCTATTTGTCTAGATGTGATCCAAGCGGGTTCAAGTGCCTGAAGGGCGTATCCACCGAAACAAATTTGATTTCCTCGATAAGATACTCCCTTCATCCTTCCTCTATGTTGTTTACGAAATCTGGTTCTTTTGGGGTTATAGTTGATGGTTGTTTCTCAATGCCATCTCTACTGCAGAACCGGACATGAGAGTTTCTTCTCATCCAGCTCCTCGCGAATTAAACGAAATATTATTTAATTTATAATACAACGAATCATGGAATTTTTTTATCTTGCTCGTATATGTATATAAAGAAATATATTTCTATTTAATGTAATTATAATATATTAATGTAATTATAATATAAATCTTCGTTTTTACCGGTATTGAATCGCCCAAAACTTAGCAATTCAACAAGGCTTTCGCGGGCGAATATTTGCTCTTTTAAACCCCTTTCATTTAGGGGTATCCCATGACCTCTCAGAATAAATGAATTGGTTCTTGGCGCGTTCCGCCATCCCACTCAATGAATTATTAGGATTCGTTTTCAAGGGAATCGAAATCCTCCGCAGTCACAGGTTCTGTCGTTCCCATCGCTTCTCAATTAATGACTAGGCCCGAACTCTGCAATGGAGCCCCTAATCAAATTTGTTCCTGAATCAATCTCCTCAGTCTTTATTGACTCGGTGCTCTTTATTTCTTTTTTTTTTTTCTTATGAATTGGATTCATATAATTATAAATTTTTTACCTATTTTTTAATTTAATGCTTTATTACATTGCCTTTTATTAAATAGTTCATAGACCATACATATTGGAATCATATATATTTGTTATTCCTTGTTCTTTCTTTCTCTCGCCCTTCCATCTATCCATATCCCTTTGTTTTTGCTTTACAACCTTATCTTATAATCTGATTGATTCATTTTTTAGGTAAAAGTAAATATTAAAAAATATTTATTTCAGTTGCTACAACAATATGATCGATACATCATATAGTGACCGGTTCCTTGGATCCAGATAATACGAAGCAATGAGCTGGTTATTAGTTATTAGGGCACGGTCCCTTGTTTTTCAATCCTAACTCTAAATAAAAAACCAACGAGTCACACACTAAGCATAGCAATTATATGGAGTCAATCGAATTGTTATTCAACCCTATAGAATTCAATTAAGAATAAGAATTAGAAAAATTAGAATTTTTGATTGAACGAAAAAAAAAATGAACGAGTTTGTTATTTTTTCGTTCAATTGACAAATTGATAGAACAGAAAGACAACGAAAGGACCCTTATTCCTCATCTGCAAATATCCAAATTTTTATTCCTAATGCCCCATAGATAGTTCGAACTGTATAGGAGCAATAATCAATTTTAGCGCGAATGGTTTGTAGGGGAACCCTACCTTCTCTGATCCATTCGACACGCGCAATTTCTTTTCCGTCGATACGCCCTGCAATTTGTACTTGAATTCCTTTTGTATCTGCTTGTTCAGTTAATTCAATCGCTTTTTTCATTGCCTTTCGAAATGAAACTCTATTCTTTAATTGCCCGGCTATAAATTCTGCAAGAATATTAGGCTGTCCATAAGGTTTTGCAACTCTTGTGATAGCAAGGTTAAGTTTTCGGCTCGCCGAATTAAATTCTTTTTGTACATTGCTCTGTAATTCTTCGATTCCTCGCGGGCTGCCCTCTATTAACAATTTCGGGAATCCCATATATATTATGACCTGGATCAGATCGATTCTTTTTTGAATCTTTATGCGTGCAATTCCCTCGACACCAGAGGATATTTTCATATTTTTTTGTACATAATTCTTGATACAATCCTGTATTTTTTTATCTTCCTGGAGACCCTCGGAATAACTTTTTGGTTGTGCAAACCAAACAGAATGATGGCTTTGGGTTGTACCAAGCCTGAAACCAAGTGGATTTATTTTTTGTCCCATAACACCTCGCTGTCTCTATAAGGCCATATCATTTCTCTATTATCCCATATCATCATACTTCCGTTAAAATATCGTGCAAAATCTATCATATATAGATACCTTTGTCTGACATCTGTATACCTATCTTTATATACCCATCCACCTTTTCTTAACCATATGAAATAGTTTTTATCTTTAGATATATCTTGCAATACAATAGTTATATGACAGGTGGGCCTTTTTATCGGATAACTACGCCCTCGAGCCCGGGGTTTTAACTTTTTAATGATAGTACCCTCATTAACTTCGGCTTGACTAATAATTAAAGCCGTTTCGTTGAAACCCATATTGTGACTAGCATTTGCTGCTGCAGAATAAACTAATTTAAAAATTGGATAACATGCTCGATAAGGCATGAGTTCTAGTATCATAAGTGTTTCTTCGTAGGTACGACCACGAATCTGATCAATTACTCTTCGCGCTTTATGAGCAGACATACGTATATGTTGCCCTAAAGCGTATACTTCTACATCCGGGTCACTCTTTATCATAAGGTTCACCTCCCACCAATAAACGACGAGCACCCATATTCACTTTTTTATTAATTAACATTAACGACGAGATTTATTATCGTTTCTCGCGTGCCCCCGGAAATTAAGAGTAGGTGCAAATTCTCCCAATTTGTGACCTACCATACGATCTGTTATATAAATAGGTAAATGTTCCTTTCCATTATGAATAGCAATTGTATGGCCGATCATTATGGGTATAATGGTAGATGCCCGGGACCAAGTTACGATTGTATCTTTTTCTGCCCTCATGTTGAGCTTCGAAATTTTTCCCAATAAATGATTAGCTACAAAAGGATTTTTTTTTAGTGAACGTGTCACGGCTAATTACTCCTATCTTTTTTTTTGTAAAGACGAGGAAACATATTCTATTTTCAATATTCTCCTATTTACTACGGCGACGAAGAATCAAACTATCACTATATTTATTCTTTTTTCTACTTCTTCTTCCAAGCGCAGGATAACCCCAAGGGGTTGTGGGTTTTTTTCTACCAATTGGGGCCCTACCTTCACCACCCCCATGGGGATGGTCTACGGGGTTCATAACTACTCCTCTTACTACAGGACGCTTACCTAGCCAACACTTAGATCCGGCTCTACCCAAACTTTTCTGGTTCACCCCAACATTACCCACTTGTCCGACTGTTGCTGAGCAGTTTTTGGATATCAAACGGACCTCCCCAGATGGTAATTTTAATGTGGCCGATTTACCCTCTTTTGCAATCAGTTTCGCTACAGCACCCGCTGCTCTCGCTAATTGTCCACCCTTTCCAAGTGTGATTTCTATGTTATGTATGGCCGTGCCTAAGGGCATATCGGTTGAAGTAGATTCTTCTTTTTGATCAATCAAAACCCCTTCCCAAACTGTACAAGCTTCTTCCAAAGCATACGGCTTTCTGGATGTATATGATGATATCTAGACAGATGGATCTCATATGAATCGTATGATGAAGTACCACATGAGTGGATATATAGGAATCCAAATCTGCTGAATCACTCATGTTATGATCTTCTACACCCTAGGTCTCCCCGCTCCTTCATCTGGCTTATGTTCTTCATGTAGCATTCAGACCGAATGACTCTATGAAATTACGTCGATACTTCCACATATTACGGGTAACGTAGGAGACATATCTATTTTTCCCGGGGGTAGAATTACCACTGCTTAGCTTTCAATTCGCCTCTGACCATCAAATGAAATGTGAATAACCCGTCCTCCTCTCTTTGAAACAGGGGGCGCTTCCGGCTCTGTCGGTGCTTCAAACAATTTTGTCTTCTCCATATTACTATATCTCTAGAGTCAATAATTTTATATGAGGAACTACTGAACTCAATCACTTGCTGCCGTTACTCTTCAGTTTTCTGTTGAGGTCTATCCCGTAGAGGTACTCAAATTGGATCAGTGATCGATTTCTAGGTTTTGTCGTAAACCTAATTGGTTACTTCCAATTACGTAAATCAATGGTTCAAACCGCACTCAAAGGTAGGGCATTTCCCATTGAGATAGGGACTTCTGTACCAGAAACAATGGTATCTCCAATTATAGCCCCTCTGGGATGTAAAATATATCTCTTCTCACCATCCCCATAGTGTATGAGACAAATATATGCATTTCGATTAGGGTCGTATTCTATGGTTACGATTCTACCAGATATGTCTTTTTCATTCCGTCGAAAATCGATTTTACGGTATAGACGCTTATGACCCCCCCCTCTATGCCTTGCGGTAATGATTCCTCTGGCATTACGACCTTTACCACAATGACGCTGTCCATAGATCAAATTATTTCGTGGATTGGATTTCACTTGACTGCCGACGGCTCCATTGCGTGTGCTCGGGGTAGAAGTTTTGTATAAATGTATCGCCGTGTTATTAAGTATTTTGATTTAAGTTCTTTTCTTTCTAAGAGGTGGAATAGAATAACCCGGTTGAAGCGTAATGATCATACGTCTGTAATGCATTGTATGTCCCATAGTGGGTCCCATTCTTCTACCCTTTCCCGGGAGTCGATGACTATTCATAGCTATTACCTTGACACCAAAGAAGAGTTCGACCCAATGCTTTATTTCTGTCCTAGTTGATCCTGATTCGACATTAGAAGTATATTGATTGTTCCCCAATAACCTAATACTTTTGTCTGTAAATACTGTATATTTGATTCCATCCATAAATCCATTTTCTTCCCTATGAGTTCCAGTATCGATAAGAATTCTATTTCTTACTGTTCATATGTTATGGTATGAATATACCATACCAATTCATTATGTATGGATGATGAGATTTCATTGATACAGAGCCAATTCCAATAGACGTATTGAACGTTCCCGTTGGCGTGCATCCAGAAGGAATTGAACCTACGAATTTGCCAATTATGAGTTGGGCGCTTTAACCATTCAGCCATGGATGCGTAACGGGGATCGTCGTACATCGTGAATAACCAAATTCCAATTGAAATGAAATCCTTAGGAGGAATCAATGAAGCAGGAAGCAGTGAAACGACATCCATTAAAATCCTGGATCTTCGAATTGAGAGAGATATTGAGAGAGATCAAGAATTCTCACTATTTCTTAGATTCGTGGACCAAATTCGATTCCGTGGGATCTTTCACTCACATTTTTTTCCACCAAGAACGTTTTATGAAACTCTTTGACCCCCGAATTTGGAGTATCCTACTTTCACGCGATTCACAGGGTTCAACAAGCAATCGATATTTCACGATCAAAGGTGTAGTACTGCTTGCAGTAGCGGTCCTTATATATCGTATTAACACTCGAAATATGGTCGAAAGAAAAAATCTCTATTTGATGGGGCTTCTTCCTATACCTATGAATTCCATTGGACCCAGAAATGATACATTGGAAGAATCTTTTGGGTCTTCCAATATCAATAGGTTGATTGTTTCGCTCCTGTATCTTCCAAAAGGGAAAAAGATCTCTGAGAGTTGTTTCATGGATCCGAAAGAGAGTACTTGGGTTCTCCCAATAACTAAAAAGTGTATCATGCCTGAATCTAACTGGGGTTCGCGGTGGTGGAGGAATCGGATCGGAAAAAAGAGGGATTCTAGTTGTAAGATATCTAATGAAACCGTAGCTGGAATTGAGATCTCATTCAAAGAGAAAGATATCAAATATCTGGAGTATCCTTTTGTATCCTATACGGATGATCCGATCCGCAAGGACCCTGATTGGGAATTGTTTGATCGTCTTTCTCCGAGGAAGAAGCGAAACATAATTAACTTGAATTCGGGACAGCTATTCGAAATCTTAGTGAAACACTGGATTTGTTATCTCATGTCTGCTTTTCGTGAAAAAAGACCAATTGAAGTGGAGGGTTTCTTCAAACAACAAGGAGATGGGTCAACTATTCAATCAAATGATATTGAGCATGTTTCCCATCTCCTCTCGAGAAACAAGTGGGGTCTTTCTTTGCCAAATTGTGCTCAATTTCATATGTGGCAATTCCGCCAAGATCTCTTCGTTAGTTGGGGGAAGAATCCGCACGAATCGGATTTTTTGAGGAACGTATCGAGAGAGAATTGGATTTGGTTAGACAATGTGTGGTTGGTAAACAAGGATCGGTTTTTTAGCAAGGTACGGAATGTATCGTCAAATATGCAATATGATTCCACAAGATCTATTTTCGTTCAAGTAACGGATTCTAGCCAATTGAAAGGATCTTCTGATCAATCCAGAGATCCTTTTGATTCCATTAGTAATGAGGATTCGGAATATCACACATTGATCAATCAAAGAGAGATTCAACAACTAAAAGAAAGATCGATTCTTTGGGATCCTTCCTTTCTTCAAACGGAACGAACAGAGATAGAATCAGACCGATTCCCGAAATGCCTTTCTGGGGATTCCTCAATGTCCCGGCTATTCACGGAACGTGAGAAGCAGATGAATAATCATCTGCTTCCGGAAGAAATCGAAGAATTTCTTGGGAATCCTACAAGATCAATTCGTTCTTTTTTCTCTGACAGATGGTCAGAACTTCATCTGGGTTCGAATCCTACTGAGGGGTCCACTAGAGATCATAAATTGTTGAAGAAACAACAAGATTTTTCTTTTGTCCCTTCCAGGAGATCGGAAAATAAAGAAATGGTTGATATATTCAAGATAATTACGTATTTACAAAATACCGTCTCAATTCATCCTATTTCATCAGATCCGGGATGTGATATGGTTCCGAAGGATGAACCGGATATGGACAGTTCCAATAAGATTTCATTCTTGAACCAAAATTCATTTTTTGATTTATTTCATCTATTCCATGACCGGAACAGGGGAGGATACACGTTGCACCACGATTTTGAATCAGAAGAGAGATTTCAAGAAATGGCAGATCTATTAACTCTATCAATAACCGAGCCGGATCTGGTGTATCATAAGGGATTTGCCTTTTCTATTGATTCCTACAGATTGGATCAAAAAAAATTCTTGAATGAGGTATTCAACTCCAGGGATGAATCGAAAAAGAAATCTTTATTCGTTCTACCTCCTATTTTTTATGAAGAGAATGAATCTTTTTATCGAAGGATCAGAA